CTCGCTCAATTGCGCAGCTACTTAAAAAGTAATAAACCTCAGTTCCAAGAAATCATATCTTCGACCAAGACATTCACCGAAGAAGCGGAAGTCCTTTTGAAGGAAGCTATTCAGGAACAGACGGAGCGGTTTATACTTCAGGAACAAACATAAAGAAATTTATCATTCTTAGTACAAGGGGAATAGTTCATAAACTTCTCTTATTCAAATAATTCAAAATGGATTTCTTGACATAGAGACATATATATATATATAAATTAAATGAAATATAAAAAATAGATGGAAAAAAATTGCGTCCAATAGGATTTGAACCTATACCAAAGGTTTAGAAGACCTCTGTCCTATCCATTAGACAATGGACGCCCTTCATTCCGACTTTTTTCTTTAGAATTTTTTCCCCTTCCTATCTCTATATCCTATATCCTATATCCTGCTCGTAAAAAAATGGGATTGTATGTGAGAGAATTTCAGAAAAGATGTGCATTTACATTTATTCACATTAATAATACACGCGCCATTATCATATATCATCATAATATCTATCATATCATATAGAATTATAATTATAATTAATATAAATATAATATGGAGCGGGTAGCGGGAATCGAACCCGCATCGTTAGCTTGGAAGGCTAGGGGTTATAGTCGACGCCAATTCATCATTTTTCATTTGAACGTCGCTAATTCAAAACCGAACATGAAACTTTGGTTTCATTCGGCTCCTTTATGGAAGATCGATTTCCAGATCTAAGTCGTAAACGCAATAAAAAAAAAAGGAGATCCATAACATCTATGTCAGCCTTTCCGCCTTAATAGACCCAAAGCAACTCGCTTTTTAGATGATCCTTCTAGAAGAGTGGAATTATAAAAAATTCTTCTAGTTACTTCGTTCTTTATTTCCACTTGTGCGAATCTTGAGGAAAATAATTGTGTTTCCACCGAGCTGAAACAATATGTAGGTGGCTTTAGTAAACCAAAGTCATCGTTTCATTTTCATAGCTATTTTGCTTCAATCCCCCTCTAAAAAAAAAATGGAAGATCTAGTTACGATTAGAAAAATCGTTTGCGTATCTCCCTCCATGGATTCTTTACTCATACTCATTCAATTGGAAGTCTTTATCCAACTCAAAAAATTATGCTTCGCGATTCCATAATCCAAATCCAATTAATTTATAATGGATCCTTGGCTTGGGTACAAATCCCGAGAATGTATATTCTTCCTCAAATCGTTTATTGAGAGGTAAAGGATTAAATCCTTCCTAAGAAATAAAGTTTTTAATCGGAATTATGAATAAAACCGAAAGAACCCTTAACTATTTAAGCTGTTAATAGAACGAATCACACTTTTACCACTAAACTATACCCGCTACAATGTGATTATTGTATATGAATGGACCATTTGTCGAACAAGAGCATCATACATAATAAAGATAGTAGATGGTATTGGAACAAAAAAAAATATTGAAATAATGAGTTCTGTCTTGGGTGAGTTATTTAGTGACAGGCGTGGCCTGAACCATTGAAGTCAGAACATAAAAAGCAATTGTGCAAAAATCCATAGCTATTTTTTGATTTCCCCTCTTTTCTATTTGAGTATTCCCGTTATCTAAATGCAATAAAATAATTCGAATTTCATTGCTTAACTTAAACTTAAAAACAAAAAGACTTTTTATGGACTTCGTGTGTAACATAGTCATTATCCTTTGTTCAATTGGGAGAGATGGCTGAGTGGACTAAAGCGTCGGATTGCTAATCCGTTGTACGAGTTATTCGTACCGAGGGTTCGAATCCCTCTCTTTCCGCCTCTTCTGATGACTTGAGATTTTCTTTCCAATTGGAAAGAAAATCTCGAGCACTTTTTTATCATAATTAAATATCTCTAATAGAGAAAATCATAAGAAAATGAAGAAATCAAGCAACAAAAAATCCCTTATTTCTTTTTTTTTTTTTTATTCCTCACGTCCAGGATTACGTCCTGGATCATTAGATAGGAATCCGAAGATGAAGAGAGAAACAAAGAATATCACCACTGTGTAAACGAAGAGTTTGAGAGTAAGCATGACAAAATCTCCAAGATAAGATCGTTTTTGGTAAAAAGGGGAATAGATTATCCATTTTTATACCACATATTATATTATATTCCATTTTTACACCAAACAAAACAAGAAATAAGGTGGTTTCTATAAAAAGAAAAGAAAGGCATTTTCGTAAATTCATTTGTAAATAAGACTCTTTCGGTATGAAAATGGTTTTTTATGTGCACAATTAGTTATTGTGGGGACCCTATTATAGGGTCCTTGTTCACTGGAAAAGGTCAGAATAGAATGGGGAAGTGAGGTGATCCAGATCCATCGCGCTTATCGAAGAATTTCCATGTTTACATTGAGGGTTCCTAATGTAAGACTTATCGGATCTTATCAATGGATTGGTATAATATTTTTTTTTCATTGACTAAATCATGAATGTTTGTAGGACAGTATTAAAGATCTCATCGAAAACTTACAGCAGCTTGCCAAACAAAGGCTAAGAGAAAAAAGAACAGGGGTATGACTGGCATAACATCTATGATTGGATTGAAAAAAGCATAAGCCTCGGGCAATTTAGCAAAGAAAAAATGACTCGAATGAAGTATAGAATTAAGATAGATACAGATTAAACTAAAGATATTAAGCATAACAAATGTTTCATTCTTGGAGATAATTGTATTTTGATTGAGTTATTGATATAAGGTAAAAATGAAGAAAGTCAAAATAGACCCCCCAATACTTCTTCTTTGACTAACCCAATCAAAAAGCCTTCAATTCTCAAACGAAAATAGAAGGAATCATACTTTCATACAATATCTTAATGGAATTCTATGTAATGATCAATAAATTCCGTTTAATTTTACAACTACACGTGTCAATTCCCCCCCAATATCGAATCCATGGAATATGTTTGGGGAATTGACGAATGACCAACACATATATTAGTGTTTATTAGTATTGAATAGAAATCCAAATGGGGCGTGGCCAAGCGGTAAGGCAACGGGTTTTGGTCCCGCGACTCGGAGGTTCGAATCCTTCCGTCCCAGAGCCGTCCAATTCTATCCGAATAAAGATTGCTTTGTTCTATTAAATTAAATAATAAATAAAAGAAAAATATTCTGTTTAAGATTAAGAGTGTAATGTTGAATTTATTTAATAGTTCCTTTTCCTATTTCTAATGATTCAGAAAAGAATCGTATGTTTTACTTTCTTTTTCACAAATCGAATCGAGCACTGATGATATACAGAATCGATTTGTGATACAGGTAGGATAGGAATAGGGATCACTACAACGATCAATCTCTCCCATAATAATAGCGATACTACCTAGTATTGTATTGTCATAATATCAGCCAATCAATATAGAATATATAGAAAGTAAAACAGATAACTACTGTATAATCGATTCCATCCAGAAATCCATTTTACTCCGTAAGTAATATTTATATTTATTTATATAATAATATATTTAAAATAGAATAAAAAAATATGTACCTGCTTATCTTTTCACTTATACAAGATTGTCCAGCATACCTTAGCCCCCTTTTTATGTTATGATTCATTCGCCCCATAAAATTTGTCAGTAGATCGGAGTTAAGCCACAAGGGCGGTATACATTTTAATTTAATATGTAAGAGATGCATTTTTTTATCGAATTTTTGATTTCACATCTGGGTCTAATTAAAAGTTGTAAATCAATGTAACGATTGGATCAGGGGGGGGGGTAATTTAGACATTCCATTCACTTCACTTTGATAAATAATTACAATTACTTTTTATTTTAAATGAAATGGAATTTCAGTAAAGATTACTTAGCCTGAAGCAAAACAAAGTATAAACAACGTCCATATTGCACCGCTGTTACTCTATTTCATTGACAACCACATTTCTGTTTTGGTGAAGAAGATCCGTGATTCCCTAAATCTCTGCGATTACCTCCATTGACAATTGTTTGATAAATTCTGATGGATATGACAAGATCATATTATTCCAATATTTTTTGGATCAATCCGATCGGGTAAAATAAAAGAATAACGACCTAGACTTTCCACAAGACTTTTCTATTCACCCCCACGAAAAAAGAAAGTATGTATTATTATATATCGATTGAGCCAATGATTATTCATGATTCCATATTGAATCAATTCCATACCGGTTCCAAACGAGAGGAATGTTAATGTTATGGTAAAACTTCGTTTAAAACGATGTGGTAGAAAGCAACGTGCGACTTGAAGGACATGATCGGTTGTGGGTTCTTACACCCACCACTTTTTTATATAGGAATTCTGAGGTGCTCGTTGGCTCGACATAGTTTGTTCTGTTCTACTCTACTGGAATCTCCGTTTGGTTGGGTTTTGGGTTAAAGTAAATAGTACATGATGGAGCTCGAGCGGAAAAAATCAATTCATTTCTCAGAGGTAAGGGTCTAGGGTTAATGCCAATCAATAAGTTGGAACAACTTCGTAAGCATATCTTCGATATAGAAATGGAAAAGATTCCATTCTAACATCTAACAAAAGTTTTTTATTTGAAACTTTTTTGTTGGAATTGGGAAAACTATTTCGATCAAAAGTGTATCACACGGGAATCAATCGTTCGTATGACTCTTCGACAGTCAATAAATAACAAAAGGGATGTTGCTGCCATTTTGAAACGATTAAGGATCACCGAAGTAATGCCTAAACCCAATGATTCAAAACAAGGATAAACGATCCTGGAACAAGAAAACACCATTTTCCATTGTCTCAACAACTTGAGCAGAATAAAAAATGGGTTAGAGACGGCTCAATAAAGGAAATGCCAAGGACTCCAGATTTTCCTTTGAACTCTTTGAGAATTATTCAACTTGAGTTATAAGTACGAATGATTTTTTTTTTTATGGATTGGATCTATTTATTTGCCTTGCCACTCTATACACTATGACATAAATGAAAATCATTCTTTCTCGAGCCGTACGAGGAGAAAGCCTCCTATACGTTTCTAAGGGGGGGGAATTGCTCATATATAGATATCTATCCCAATGAGCCATCTATCGAATCGTTGCAATTGATGTGCGATCCCGAAGAGAAGGAAGAGATCTTCGGAAAGTTGGTTTTTATGATCCAATAAAGAATCAAACTTATTCAAACGTTCCTGCTATTCTATATTTCCTTGAAAAAGGCGCGCAACCTACGGGAACCGTTCATGATATTTCAAAGAAGGCAGAGATTTTTAAAGAACTTCGCGTTAATTACACGAACTAAAATGAAAAAAAAAAAGATTATAATTATATATATATATTATATATATAATATTTTAAATATATAAAAACAATGGATATCCAATCCAATCTGAAATAGAAAAAATGGAGTAAATATAAATATATGCACTAACAGAATCCATACAATTAATGGGATTATCTTCAATTGGGTGGTTTTGGGTGAGACTCTGCTAAAAAAAATGGGCCAAGCTTGCTACCTTTAATAGATATAGATATTGCATAAACCCGAGATTTTCTTCTTAATTTACTATTTAATTTATTTCTTTTCTACATCTACACTTTTTTTATTCTCTATGTGGATGTGGGTTAGCTACGAAGTGCCAATCTAACACAAGTTCTTATTATTTTTATTTCAATTTCTTTCTTTTGTTTTTTCAAGGTTCATATTGACAATAGTGTATTGATCAAATATAATTGATCGTGGATAAATGGATCCATTTATCCCCGCCCCAATAAGATAAGTTGTTTAGTTCGTGTAAGTGATGGGTTCCTTTGACATAGCACAAGAAGTCTCTTTTGAATAAAAAAAAAGGGGGGGTCCGTGTATATATTTATCTTAGAATTTCTTATTAGAATTTATATTCTAAAAGAAATTCTAATAAATGTTTTTGGGACGGGGACCCGTCTCTCTTGTTTTTTTATTCTGATCGTATCTACGCACCATAATTTCATTTTTGGGTTGCTAACTCAACGGTAGAGTACTCGGCTTTTAAGTGCGGCTAGAATCTTTTACACATTTGGATGAAGCAACGGATTCGTCCATACCGTTGGTAGAGTTTGTAAGACCACGACTGATCCTGCGCGGGAACGAATGGAAAAAACAGCATGTCGTATCAATGAGTAACTCCAAGATAAGAGTACTGAATCCTTACGGTATCGGTACAAAATAATATTTGTTTTTTTTTATTCTTAGAGCGGTACAAAAAAGAAATTCATGATTGGATCAAGTGAATAAATGGATAGAGCGGAGAGGCTCAAATTAAGTTATAGGGCAATAAAAAAGCAACGAGCTTCTTTTCTTAATTTGAAATTTGAAATTTGAATAATTCCCCGATCTAATTATACGTTAAAAATGGATTAGTCCCTGGTGCGGGAAAAGGTTATGAAATAACCTTAACAAAGTGGAGAATCCATTTATTTTATGAATCCTAATTATTAACAATATCCCCGAGTGGAGACGAATGTGTAGAAGAAACAGTATATTGAGAAACATTTATTCTAAAGTCAAAAGAGCGACCGGGTTGCAAAAATAAAGGATTTCTAACCATCTCGGTATCTTATAACGAGCAAAAAAACCAATTGGATGGAAAAAGAGAGAATCCCTTGATTAATCATCTCCAAGGTATCTATCTTACTATATACCTTGTTTTGACTGTATCGTACTATGTATCGTTTGATGGCCCGAGAAATCCCCTGATTTGGTTCAAATCTAATTGAAAATGAAGGAATTACAATTACAAGGATATTTAAAGATAGATAGATCTCGAGAACGAGACTTCCTATATCCACTTCTCTTTCAGGAATACATTTATGCACTTGCTCACGATCCTGAATTAAATAAACGGATTCCTTATGAACCTATGGAAAGTTTAGGTTATGACAATAAATATAGTTCACAAATTGTTAAACGTTTAATTACTCGAATGTATCAACAAAAGTATTTGATTATTTTGGCTAATGATTGTAATCCAAATAAATTTGTTGGGCATAAGAAAAATTTGGATTCTCAAATGATATCCGAGGGGTTTGCAGTCATTGTGGAAATTCCATTCGCACTGCGATTAGTATCTTCTCTAGAAAGTAAAGAAATAGCCAAATCCATTAATTTACAATCAATTCATTCCATATTTCCTTTTTTCGAGGATAATTTATCCCATTTAAATCATGTATTAGATATACTAATACCCTATCCTATCCACCTGGAACTCTTGGTTCAAACCCTTCGCTGTTGGATACAAGATGCCTCCCTTTTGCACTTATTGAGATTCTTTCTCTACGAGTATCATAATCATAATTGGAATAGTCTTATTACTCAAAATACTCAAAAAACGAAAATGCATTTTTCAAAAGAGAATCAAAGATTCTTCTTGTTCCTATATAATTTTCATGTATATGAATCGGAATCCATATTTGTGTTTCTCCGTAAACAATCTTATTATTTACGATCAACATCTTCTAGAGCTTTTCTTGATCGAACACATTTTTATGGAAAAAT